GAATTCCAATTTGTTGACTATTACTTATCAAATCTTGTTCTATAATTTGGTTTGATCTTGTAGTCCAAATAATCCCGTACCATGATGTATCTAATATAGTAGTAATTAGCGAAACAAGAATACTTGTACAAACCAACGAAGTAAGGCCATTCCCAATGGTCCACAGATTAAAATCTTTATAATATTCTGAACCATTCATGAACATCACAGCAAATAGGATTAAAACATTTATGGCTCCCACATAAATAAGGAGCTGGGCAGCAGCTACAAAATGAGAATTTGAGAGAATATAGAATAAGGATATACAAACAAGAACCAATCCCAACGAAAAGGCAGAATAAATTGGATTGGTAAGTAATACCACTCCCAGGCCCCCTAATATAAGACCCGATCCCAGAAAAACTAAAAGAAAATCGTGTATTGGTCCAGGCAAATCCATTATATGTAAAATAAGAGATAAATAAATCGAAATGCTTTTCATGATCTTATTGACACGACCAGGAATTTTTTTTTTATGATACGTTCCTAATTGAATAAAATCCTAATCTATTAGGTGTGAATTGATCTAAGTACAAGTTTCGTTTTTGATTCTGTTTTTTTTTGTTCGGTTCGAAAGGGTATTTTGTTTTTTGAAACTATATATTTCGAAATAATTACGAATATATTAATAGATTTTCAATAAAAATGAATTCGAAATTCTTATCAACCGGTTAATTTGTAATTGAATTTTTATTTATTGACCAAACAAAGAGAAAGGCCTCATTCTTTTAATTCAAACCAAACATTCTTTTAACTTAAACCAAAATGGAACCTTAAAAGAATTGGAAATTTCTTTTTAATAGTTAATAGACTAGTAGGCTTACTTACTCAGTTTTTCTTTGAGGCGAATTCAAAATTGTTTGAATTGTATAATCGTCAATTACTGACATTGGTAAACGGCCCAAAGCAATTTGATTATAATTCAATTCGTGACGGTCGTAAGTAGAAAGTTCATATTCTTCAGTCATTGATAAACAATTTGTTGGACAATACTCAACGCAGTTACCACAAAATATACAAATTCCGAAATCAATACTGTAATTAAGCAATCGTTTTTTTCGAATATCCGTTTCAAATTTCCAATCAACAACAGGCAGATCTATAGGGCATACACGAACACATACTTCACAAGCAATGCATTTATCAAATTCAAAATGGATTCGCCCGCGGAAACGCTCTGATGTGATTAATTTTTCATAAGGGTATTGAATAGTTACGGGTAAACGATTTGCGTGGGATAAGGTAATCATGAAACCTTGACCAATGTACCTTGCTGCTCGGACTGTTTGGTGGCCATAATTCATGAACCCAGTTACCATAGGGAACATATCGTGAATATCTATGAATAATTTTATGTTTGTTTCTTTCTCTTGTTTGAACCAAGTCATGAATCTCGTATTCTTTTTTTCTTTACAGTGAAAGAAGTTGGAAAGAAGTTGTTAATAATAGATTACCGAGAGAAATGGGTAAAAGAAATTTCCATCCAAGATTTAATAATTGGTCCATTCTTAACCTAGGTAAAGTCCATCTTGTTGCGATAGAAAGAAACAAAAACAAATAAGTTTTAGCTAATGTAATAAAGATACCAATTGTCGTTCCAAAGATTCCATTCATTTTATTTATTTCAAATAGCTCAGGGACGAATACGTACGGAATGGAAATATTCCAACCCCCCAAGTAAAGAACTGTTACAAATAACGAAGAAAGTAATAAATTTAGATAGGAAGCAACGTAAAATAAACCAAATTTGATACCCGAATATTCGGTTTGATACCCTGCTACTAATTCTTCCTCGGCTTCTGGTAAATCAAAAGGTAATCTCTCACATTCTGCTAGAGAAGAAATTAGAAAAACGATAAACCCTATTGGCTGACGCCACAAATTCCATCCCCAAAACCCATATTTTGATTGCGCCTCAACTATATCAACTGTACTTGAACTGTTAGATAATTATAGTCGATGATAACATCACTGTTTCCATCGCTAGTCCAAAACCGTACATGAGGTTTTCACCTCATACGGCTCCTCGTGGGTCACAAATAAATTTAAGGACCGAATCAGTATTATTTCTCTTCGTATGGTTGTAGAATAGATAGAGAAAAACTGATTGGAAGGTCCAAAATTATACCAATGGAATTCTGTCTGCTATATTATGAAGAATAAAAAAAGTGCTTCTGAATTGATCTCGCCCGTTAATAATTTCAATTTTTATTTGTTGAGTAATAACTTAAGCCTTCAATAAAATACTTCTTGTAGAAATAGCAATAGATATTTCAACCCATTGTTTTCGATTACGAAAAAAATGAAATAAACATTACATTAGCTCATAAATCCTGACACGGATTATATCTCTCTATATATATGAAAGAAAGAAAAAAAAAGATTTCTTTTTTATTCTTTCTTTTTCGTTCCTATTCTTCTTTCTGATTTGAGAAAACTACGAATGGGGGCTTAAACTAAAAAATAGTAAAGGATTATTTCGTTACTGATAGTCATTACTTTAATCGGTGGATAGGAGCATACTCTGGACCGGAATCGTGGGAAGTACTGCCTACTCATTTCTACTAATTTAAAGCCCCAATTAGTATTCTTTTTATGTTATCCAGAAATATCGTTTTATATAATTTACATAATCTCCATTACTAATCCTTTGTGTATTTTGGTGTTCCTAACCATCCACTCATTTTTTTTGTTCAATCCCCCGTTTGGTTTGGCAATACATGTCTGGGAATCCATACAAAAGATAGCCAAACCTCTATACGGTTGATCTTTTGAGCCCGCTTCAAGCTAGATTGACTAATCAACCCGTCTTGGGGTTCCGCTTACGTTTTCTTCCACTTAACTCTTGTACATAGGAAATGAGATTCCATTTTTTTGTTTAATTTACTGCGAATTTATAAGCTGCTTTCTTTCACTCATATATAACTATCTAATTTAGTTTATCAACCTGAAGGATAATAAAAAACGAAGATATCTATTCAATCCATTCAGCTTATTTTCTAGAACGAAAGGAATAGGGAAAAGAAAAGTTTATATTTCAACGAATCGCACGTAGAGATATTGATAAAACACATAGAGTTAATGGTATTTCATAACTAATCGATTGAGCAGCAGCTCGCAGACCACCTAAAAAGGAATATTTATTATTTGATCCGTATCCTGACATAAGAAGTCCAACAGGAGCAATACTTGAAATGGCAATCCATAAAAAAATACCGATATTGAGATCGGCTAAAATAAGGCGAGAGCTAAAAGGAATTACTGAAAAACTTAGTAAAATGGGTATGACTGCTATAGACGGTCCAATACTGAATAAACGAGTATTTCCTCTAGATGGAAGAATATTCTCTTTGAAAAGCAGTTTTGTTCCATCTGCTAGAGCTTGAAGAATTCCCAAAGGACCGGCGTATTCAGGCCCAATACGTTGTTGTATTCCTGCAGATATTTCTCTTTCTAACCATACAATTACTAGTACACCTATTGTGATTCCCAATACAAGAGTCAAAATAGGGACAAACATCCATATGATCCCATAGACCTCTTTTAAAGATTCCAATCTGTAAAAGGAATTGATATCTTGTACTTCTGTTGTATAAATTATCATTTCAACGATCAACTTCTCCCATAATGATATCTATGCTACCTAGTATCGTCATAATATCAGCCAATTTCATTCTTTTAACTAATTGAGGAAGAATTTGCAAATTGATAAAACCCGGCGGGCGAATTTTCCATCTCCAAGGAAAACCACTTTGATCCCCTATCAGAAAAATTCCTAATTCTCCCTTTGGGGCTTCCATTCTCGCATAAAGTTCTTGTCTCGGTAATTCAAATGTAGGAGAAGGTTTTTTACTAATGAATCGATATTCAAAATCATTCCATTCTGGATCCCTTTCTCGATCAAAGCATCGGAGTTCTAAATTCTCATAGGGACCTCCCGGAATTCCTTCCAGGGCCTGTTGAATTATTTTTATGGATTCCGTCATTTCACTGATTCGGACTAAATAACGAGCTAATGAATCTCCTTCTTTTTGCCACTGGATTTCCCAATCAAATTCGTCGTAACACTCATAATGATCAACTTTACGAAGATCCCATTTGATTCCAGATGCTCGTAGCATTGGGCCGGATAAACCCCAATTTATTGCTTCTTCTCCACCAATAACGCCTACCCCTTCAACTCGTTCTAAAAAAATAGGATTTCGCGTAATAAGTTTTTGATATTCAACAATTCCTGTTAAAAAATAATCGCAGAAATCCAAACATTTATCTATCCAGCCATAAGGTAGATCGGCCGATACTCCTCCGATCCGAAAATAATTATGCATCATTCTCATACCGGTGGCAGCTTCGAATAGATCGTAGACTAATTCTCTTTCTCTGAAAATATAGAAAAAGGGGGTCTGTGCACCAATATCGGCCATAAAAGGTCCAAGCCATAATAGATGAGAAGCTATACGACTCAACTCCAACATAATTACTCTGATATAGCTGGCTCTTTTAGGGACTTGAATATTGCCCAATTTTTCTGGTCCATTTACGGTTATTGCTTCCGTGAACATAGTAGCTAAATAATCCCAACGTGTTACATAAGGCAAATATTGTATAATTGTTCGGTTTTCCGCAATTTTTTCCATTCCTCTGTGTAAATAACCTAATATTGGTTCACAGTCAACAACATCTTCACCATCTAGAGTAACGATGAGACGAAGAACACCGTGCATTGATGGGTGGTGAGGTCCCATATTGACTATCATAAGGTCTTTTTCTGTAGCTGATAGATTCATAAGTTTTTCCTCGATTCATTCTTACCTGAATTGTTGAAAACGAAAAGAAGTACATCAAAATGAAAAATCTAATAAATCGACAAATTCAAATTTTTCAAATTAACGATTTTTTGATTCCCGAATATCCAACTCGCTAATTAATTCTTTATAACGTATTTTATTTTTCTTTGATAAATAAGACAGCAGCCGTTGACGTTTTCCTAGAATTTTACGTAGACCTCTCTGAGATAAATAGTCTTTTTTGTGCAATTCCAAATGTGAAGTAAGTCTTCGTATCTTATTGGTGAAACTGACTATTTGAAATTCAACGGACCCCTTGTTTTCTTCTTTTTTTTCTTGAAAAATAACTGAGATGAATGAATTTTTTACCATAAAACAAAAATGTCTCTCCCCCCCCCCCCTTTTTTGAATGTGAATTTTACTGATCAGTAATAATAATACCAGTCATTTTGATATGCACAATGATTTGAAGTTCGTTATGAACTTTATAATTTTTTCAAATCAAATTAATCAATCCGGTTTTCAATTTGATTCGTATAGGGATACAAAAGAGTAATATATTTCTATTTCTACAAAAGAGAAAATTTTAGAGTTCAAATAAGAGGATTTTGTTGATTCATTTGTCGATCTAATTGATATGTATGTCATTAAATTAGTATCATGTATCAGAATGGAATGTAAGACAATCCTTGTGCCCATCTATTTGTTTTCATAGACCTAACATGGTACATACATAATATATGGGAAAATGTACCATTAACGAATTTTCAAACGCGGATACATATGTATCCTTACCATACTGAAACGACTGCCATTATTAGTATTAAACCAATAGCGATTCATACAAGCTAAATCTTCTAATCGATAATTGGGCCAAAGAAAGAGCTTTAATTTAATTAGTTTCTTTTTATCACTATCAAGATGTTTGTTTTTATTCAAAACTTGACCACAGTTTTTTACATTATTTAAAAATACTGGATTTCTATGCATACCATTTTTTTCCCTTGAATTGAAAGAAATTCGAATTCGCAATTCTCTCCGGTGGTTAGGGGATAAAATATTTTCAGGAACAAACAAATCATAATGATTTTTGTCTTTATTTTCAGTCATTTTTTGATGTCTTGCAATGGATTCATCAAAATTCTTTTTATCAATATAGTTTTTTTCTTGGTATCTTTGATTAATTTGGTGTTTATTTTTATGAACCAATGAAATACTTATAGTTTGATATAGAATAAATTGTCCATCATTTTTTACAGACAGGCGAATTGGTTCGATAATCAATATTCCTTTTTTCATTAATTCTCTAAGAGTTAAATCCTTCTCAATCATCAAAATATCCAGATTCATTTCTCCCCTTTGAATAGAGGATATAACAATTTCGTTTGGATTTATCAGTCTAAGCAAGAGACAATATACTTTGATATTATTGATTATTCTTTGATTTAAAGAATCATCCCATCTCAATTGAAAACGCAAATACCTTTTTAGGAAGAAATCAAGCTCTGCTTCCGCGTTGCTCTTCTTTTTCTTTCTACGTTTTTTTCTGTCTGATTTACCATAATCTTCTTCAACATCTTTTTCTTGGTTTGAGAGAACGGATCTAAAATTTCCTTGTTTTTGTGCATCTGATACAAGATCCCCTTCACCTATGGGTTCTTTTTCTTCTTGATTTCGATTCTCTAATCCAAGAATTTTTTTTTCATTCGGTGCTATAGCTATAAGGGGGTCCCTTTTTTTATTTTCAATAATATTTTTATTAATGCTTCCATTTCCATTAAAATTTAAAAGAAGTAGTTTTATTGGTATGATCCATGGTTTAAGCTTATATGCATTATATAGTAGCACAAATTCTGGGAAGAACCAAAGTTCCAGATTCGATATAGGACGACTTAGTATTTCTTCATTCATTCCCATCCAATCAAAAAAGAAGCCCTTTTGATTGGATGGGTTGCTTTCTTGATCTTGATAAATCGTGAAATAAAAAGGGTCCCTCTTATTAATTTTATCAATTATTTGATAATTATTAACCACAGTCTTAATAGTTTTGTTACTCTCGGTACTGGTATCGACCCAGGACTCAATATCGGACTTATTTCTAAGACAAAAATGAAGAATTCTCCAATTAATAAATTTTCTATGCCAAAATTTTCCCGTAGCATCTAGAATATCGTCTTCTCCTAGATAATTATGGATAGGGATAGCCCCCAGTGTATCAAAAAATTTGCGTTTATCCATGTTGTAATTATAAGAAATCTCTTCCCTCTTATTTACTTGTAATGGTGATCCATAAGTATATGAGTCCCTCTTATCTTGATAATTAATAGATTTATATGATAAAAAATCATATCCATAGTGTTTTTTAAAATTATATTTTTTATATTTTTGTTCTTGATTCAGTTTATATTCTTGATTAAGTAATGAATTCGCTTGAAAATCATTTTTTTTTTCGTAATGAAGTAATATTTCTTTTTCATCTGAATCCCATTTTGTTAAATCTTTATTTTGAGCCATATAGTGTTGATTGACTCTATTTCGCCATTGTCCTGGTACTAATCTAAGCCATCTACTCTTAAATAAATCATATTCATAATGACTCCTTAACCAGTTTTTCCATTCCTTCATTCCAGAATGCCAAAAGATTTTCTGTCTTAACCCATAATGATGTCTTAATCTGGAATGAGATATTCCTTGTTCTTCAAAATAATCTTTTATTTCATTTTTAAGAAAAAGAGATGTTCCGTGATATTGAAGGATAGGTTTGAATTTATAAAAACTAATAACTTGGGTTTGTGATAATTTGTAAAATACATATGCTTGTGAGAGGGAGGATAAGTCACAAAAAGCTTTTGCATTTTTATTTCTAATATTAGAAAGTGAGTTTTTTATAGTTGAAATAAAATGAATTGTATTTTTATTTGTTTTATTAATTCTTTCTTGATTTGATTCGTTATTGTAAATGAATTTATCAATCATTTTTTTTGTTGATTCAAGAAAAAGTTGTGTATTGGTTCTTGGAATATTAATGATATATAGAAAAATATCTATGTATATCTTTTCAATGAAAAATTTTATAAAAAAATAGAATTTACGGATTAATCGAATATTTCTTCTTTTTAATATTTTCAAAATTTTTTTTGATGATTCTAATATTTTATCCTGATAACTTATTTTGGTCGAACTACTATTTGTTTCTTGATTTAGAAATTCGTTTTTCTTGTCTTTTATAATTTTTTCTATTTGATTTTTGATTGTGTTTGTTCTCTTAGTCAGATCTTTTATTTTTTTTTCTGTTAATGAATAATTTGTCCACTCCATAGATTGAATTTGAAGGGATGATTTGTGAATCATCTTATTACTGATTATCGAATCCTTTTTAGTTTCGCCCAATTCATATATTTCTCTCAACCCCAAAAATGGGATTGGATTTATTTTTGAAAGTTCTTTTATTATTCCCTTTAAAAATAGAATGCTTTGAGTGATCCATTTTTTTGTTTCTTTTGAGACTTTTGGAAACAATTTAGTTCTTTCTTTTAAAATTGTTAAAGCTATAAAACATTTAGTTTTCAATTTTTTAATTTTTTTTTTTAGTTCTTTAAAAATAGGATCAAAAAACGAACGCCGTTTTCGAGGAGAACCGAAAGGTAGTTCAGTTTCCATTCCCCAAACCGTTAAAAAGCAAAAATCATTCTTTTGACCTTTCTTTTTTTTCATTGGATCTTTATGAGAGGGTTGTAGTTTTAATCTGTGCCAAGGTTTCAGGCAAAAAGGAAATAGGATCTTGATTTGAATACCGTCTGTTAACCAGTTTTTTGGAAATTCTGTTTCGGATAATTGAACACCATTATAAGTGCATTTAACATGCATTTCTCGATTCCAATCCTTTAAATCCTCGGACCACTCAGGAAATTGAAATAATAACATACGGGCAATGTTTTTAGCTATTATCAATGAAGGTAATATAATATATTTTCTAAGAATCGATTGGGTTATTAACACGGAGCCCCTTATTACTTGAGCAAGTAAAATGCTATCCCAAGCTTCTGCTATGTCTATCCGCATTTTCTCTTCTCTTTTGTATTTTTCTCTTTTGTCCTCGTCTTTTTTCTCAATCTTTTTTTCTGTATAATCATAAATTTTTGATTCGTTGTTTTTCCATATCCAATTTCGAGACATTAGTTTCATCGGCCCAGAAATATCAAAAGAAAAAAAGAGGGGTTTGTCTACTCTGTCCAAAAAAAGTGGGGAATGCACATTTGCTTGAAACAGTTCCCAAGTAATTGTTTTACGTCTTTGGGCACGCATGGAACCTTTTATTATGTCTCGACGAAAATCCGATTGTTGCGAATAGCGTATCAAAGCCACTTCGTCTGTTTGATCAGGATCATTAGCATCCTTGGTATTAGTATAAGTAGTATTAGTATAAGTATCGGCGTTTGACTGGTTATTAGTAAAAATAACTACGCGCTTGGATTTTCTTGAACGAATTTCATGCTCTGCTGTTACGTTTTCCTCGGTTTCTCCCTCCTGTTGTTCTAAATCGTCGATTAATTTGTATGACCATCGAGGAACTTTTTTACTTATTTCTTTTATTCCAATAGATTTTTTTCTAATTGTTTGATTGTTGGGATTAGTTATAACTATATTGAATAAAAATTTCAAAATTTTGACTCGATCCTCGGAATCGATATTTCCCTGTTCATCTTCTCTTTCTGTCAATAAAGAAAGTTCTTTTTCTGTTGATAATGATTTTATATTGAGTGTATCTATTGTCTGTTGAAATTCGTGATAATCAGTAGTAAGAAGTATAGCATGAATCTTATTTATCCAAAAAGGATCCGTGTTTTTTTTTTTAGAAGTTTGATTTATGCTTAAAGGTGAAAACCTTTTTTTGATTCTTCCGCGGTAGGGTCCATGCAAGAAAGGATCATATATTTTAGGCAAGTATTTTCTTTTAGTTTCATTATTAGAGAATCGAGTCCTTTTTTCAAGTATGCCCAGATCAAAAGATTCCTTATCTAAAGATTCGACTCTATTTATAAACTCCTTACTTAAATTTATTCTTTTTAGTTCATTGATAAAACTCCAATCAGTATACAATTCGTCAGAAAACAATTTTTCTGGTGTGAAAAAATAGATTTTTTTTTGTATCATTTCTCCAAAAGTTGCTAAAC